TATTTAATAAATATTTAATTATTATAAAATATCTTATTATATTATATATTAAATAGATTATTACTAATAAAATATATATTATATTAAATATATTATTATTAATTAAATAACAGACTCAGGCTAAATTAATATTATATCCTAAGACATTAATCTAGCTAAAATGATAGTTATCTAATACTTTAAGGTTAATATTTAATAAATATTTAATTATTATAAAATATCTTATTATATTATATATTAAATAGATTATTACTAATAAAATATGTTATATATTTCAATTAACAAAAAACTAATTTCATATAAAAAAATTATAACAAAAACTTTAATGATATAATTAAGCCTTATTATTTCTTTTTCAATATAATAATATATATAAATTTTTGAACAAAACGATGAAATGCCTGAAAAAGGATTATTTTGATAGAATAAAACATGTATATTTTTACTTTCATTGTTGTTAAATTAAGAATCAAACTTAAACCTTGAGAATCAAAATCTCTAATGCCTCTTACACCTTATAACAAAATCTCTAAAAAAGATAAGCTAAACAAAAGCTATTAGGTTCATACCCTAAAGATAGAATTGATGATTCTTCTTTTTAATAAACTTTAATTCAACAAAAATTTTATTAGGGAATACTATAATAATTGGGGTTATTATAGTAAATTGTTCAAACAGATGAATTTCAATATGAATGGGACTAGAATTAATGCTTATATCGTTTATTCCTTTTTTACAAAATGAAAATCCTCTAAGATCTGAGAGCATAATTAAATATTTTATTGTACAAAGAATTGCATCAACCTTATTTCTATTTAGAGTTTCTGTTATACTAGTTGGGGATAGTATAATAAAAACTTCTAATGAAATAATTTTAACAGCCGCTATACTAATTAAACTAGGCTCAGCACCTTTTCACAACTGAGTACTAATAATTGTTGAACCTATGGAGATTTTTCCTATAACATGTATGTTAACTATTATAAAAATCCCACCTTTAGTGGTAATACATCAAATTAACTCAAAACTATTAACAATTCCAATTTTACTAGGGATAATCATTGGATCTGTAGCCTGTTTAAATCAAACATCAATTCGAAAAACCTTAGCGTATTCCTCCATTTACAGTATCAGATTAATAATAATTCTGCTAACCAATATCAACGAAACTCTTCTGTTTTTAATAACCTACACTTTAATGCTGACTTTCTTAACAAAAGTTGTCAAAACTATGAAAATCAGATTCATCAATCAAATAATTACAAATAACTTTAACAGCTGATTAAAAATAATATTATGAATTAACATGCTATCCTTAGCTGGGTTTCCACCTTTAATTGGATTTCTGATTAAAATTATAGTCATGCAAAAAATAATTAACGAAAATCAAACCATTATAATTTTTGTCTTAGTAATAACATCTATTCTAGTCTTAATATTTTATACTCGATTGACATTTACATCAATTATCACATTCAATTCATCAAAAAAATGAACAATTTCTATAAAAACTAACAACTTATTCATATTAACAATTAATATCTTAATAACCCCAATCGTAATGTGCTCAAGAATAATTAACTAACACTTTTAAAGACTTTAAGTTAAATTATAAACTTGTAGCCTTCAAAGTTATACATATCAACAATAGGGTAAGTCTTAGAAAAATTGATATTTATCATCTTTAAATTTGCAATTTAAGATTTTTATTAAAATATAAGACTAAAAATATTAAAAGGATTTATAAATCCATAAGCAAATTTACAGTTTGCCACTTTTTTCAGACATCTTAATTTTTTAATTTTCTAAAAGTCAGATGAAAAAATGACTTTACTCTACAAACCATAAAGACATTGGAACTATATACTTTTTATTTGGCATTTGATCTGGAATAGTGGGAATAATACTAAGTATAATTATTCGAATTGAATTAGCACAGCCTGGATCATTTATTAACAATGATCAAACCTATAATGTGATTGTTACATCACATGCATTTATTATAATTTTCTTTATAGTTATACCAATTATGATCGGTGGTTTTGGAAACTGACTCTTACCTTTAATAATTGGCGCCCCGGATATAGCATTCCCACGACTAAACAACATAAGTTTTTGACTTTTGCCCCCCTCATTAACCCTGCTTATGTCTAGCTCAATAGTTGAAATAGGAGTTGGCACTGGATGAACTGTATACCCACCCTTATCAAGAAACATTGCCCATGCTGGCCCAAGTGTAGACATATCTATTTTTTCCCTTCATCTAGCTGGAATTTCTTCTATCCTAGGGGCAGTAAATTTCATTACAACAGTAATAAATATGCGACCATCCGGAATAAAAATAGACCGAACTCCATTATTTGTTTGATCGGTTCTTATTACTGCTATCCTATTATTATTATCTTTGCCAGTATTGGCAGGTGCAATTACTATACTACTAACAGATCGAAATATTAACACTACTTTCTTTGATCCTGCTGGAGGTGGTGACCCAGTTTTATACCAACACTTATTCTGATTTTTTGGACACCCTGAGGTATATATCCTAATTTTGCCGGGTTTTGGTTTAATTTCACATATTATCACCCAAGAATCCGGAAAGACTGAATCATTTGGCTATATTGGTATAGTTTATGCTATATTATCAATTGGAGTTCTAGGATTCGTTGTTTGAGCACACCATATATTTACCGTAGGTATAGATGTTGACACGCGTGCATACTTCACATCAGCTACTATAATTATTGCAGTCCCAACAGGAATTAAAATCTTCAGATGAATAGCGACAATACACGGATCGTCTTCAAAAATGTCTATTTCCCTTATATGAGCTACAGGTTTCGTCTTTTTATTTACTATGGGTGGACTGACAGGAATTATCCTCTCAAACTCCTCTATTGATGTAATTCTCCACGATACTTACTATGTAGTAGCGCACTTTCACTATGTACTATCAATAGGGGCAGTATTCGCAATCATAGCAGGATTTATTCAATGATATCCATTGTTTACTGGTTTAACTATAAACCCAAAGTGACTAAAAATTCAATTTACATGCATATTTATTGGTGTAAACACTACTTTCTTTCCGCAGCATTTTCTAGGATTAAGAGGGATGCCTCGACGATACTCAGATTACCCTGATATATACACAACTTGAAATATAATATCATCTATCGGAAGAATAATTTCACTATTAAGAATTATAATTTTAATTTTCATTTTATGAGAAAGACTATTAGCTAAACGAGTCAGCTTATTAACCTTTAGAATAAATTCGTCAATTGAATGACTTCAGTCTACACCACCGCAAGAACATTCATATGCAGAATTACCCTTAATATCAAAGATATAATTTAAATTATATCAGTGTGGCAGATTAGTGCAATGAACTTAAAATTCAAACATAAATAATTTTATTTCTCTGGAAATAGCACTATGAGATATAATTAGATTTCAAGACCCAGTTACACCAATCATGGAACAATTAGTAATTTTTCATGATCATACAATAATAATCCTAATTATAATTACAACTGCAGTTTTGTATTTGATTTCTTCATTATTTACAAATAAATTAATCAATCGAAATATATTAGAAAGTCAAATAATTGAATTAATCTGAACAATTTTACCAGCACTTATATTAGTTACAATTGCCCTCCCCTCCCTAAAAATCCTTTATATATTAGAAGAAATCAATAAGCCTTTAATTTCATTAAAAGTGATTGGACATCAATGATACTGAAGATACGAGTTATCTGATTTCAAGAATATCGAATTTGACTCATACATAAAAAACACTAAAGCACTAAATAATAATGAATATCGACTTTTAGAAGTTGATAATCGAATTATTGTACCATTTAACACTAAAACACGAGTATTAGTTACATCCCTAGATGTAATCCACTCATGAACAGTGCCTGCACTAGGTATTAAAATCGATGGCACCCCTGGACGTATCAACCAAGGAAATATTATAATTTCACGACCAGGGGTATACTACGGGCAATGCAGTGAAATCTGTGGTGCTAATCACAGATTTATACCAATTGTAATTGAATCAGTAAACATTAAGTCTTTTAAAACATGAATCAAAAATTTCTGTTCATTAAGTTACTTAAAAGCAAGTATTGGTCTCTTAAACCAAATTATAGTAAAACGCAAATACTCTTAATGAATTGGAAAGAACCTAGTTTAATTTAAAACATTAGTTTGTCAAACTAAAGTTACTTAAAATTTTAAAGTGATTTTTGATCCCTCAAATAGCACCAATATGATGAACTACAATACTATTAATTAGTATTATATCGTTAATGTTATTAACTATAATAAACTACTTTTTATGTAGCAAAAAAATCAATTTACATAAAACTAACAATTATAACAAATTAATGTGAAAATGATATTAAATTTGTTTTCAGTATTTGACCCATCTACAGGAATATTATCACTAAACTGATTAAGAATAATTCTATTCATTATTATTTTGCCCCCCTCATTCTGAAAAACCCCTAGAAAAATAAATCTAATACTTATAGTTACTATAATAAAAATTATGACAGAGGTAGTTATACATATTAAAACAATTAAACCTTCTATTTTAATGGTAAGAATATTTATGTTCTTATTAGTAATTAATATCATAGGACTTCTACCATATGTATTTACAGCTTCTGCTCATTTATCTATATCACTAGCAATTGCATTAACAATATGAACATCCTTAATAATTTACGGTTGAATTAATTCGACAAATAAAATATTTACTCATTTAGTTCCCATAGGAACTCCTAATTTACTGATACCATTTATAGTTATTATTGAGTCTATTAGAAACTTAATTCGCCCCGGATCATTAGCCGTTCGTTTGACTGCTAACATAATTGCAGGTCATTTATTAATATCTCTGCTAGGAAACAATCTAGTATCAAACTTACCATTAATAATAATCATAATATGGTTATTTATAGGATTAATGGCATTTGAATTAGCTGTTGCATTTATTCAATCTTATGTTTTTATAACTCTATCCACTTTATACTCAAGAGAAATTTAAATGAAAAATCACCCATTTCACTTAGTAGAAAATAGACCTTGACCTATCACAGCATCTATGGGTATTATAACCTCAACTTCTGGTACTGTTATATGATTTCATAATAACGAAATATTATTAATAAACCTTGGAATATTGACCATTATCTTAACCATAATCCAATGATGACGCGATGTTATTCGAGAATCAACCTTCCAAGGGCTTCATACCAAAAAAGTTATTTCAAGAATAAAGTGGGGTATAATTCTATTTATTATATCAGAAGTGCTATTTTTTACCTCTTTTTTCTGAGCATTTTTTCACAGTAGTCTATCACCCACTATTGAAGTGGGTATGCAATGGCCTCCCTCAGGAATTAAAACATTTAACCCCTTAAGAATCCCACTCCTAAATACATTGATCTTATTATCTTCAGGTATTTCCATCACATGAGCTCACAACGCTTTAATTAATAATAATTTTTCACAAAGTAAGCACAGACTTTTAATTACAATTTTGATGGGATTATATTTTACATTACTCCAAGCTATTGAATATTTTGAGGCACCTTTTTCAATAGCTGATTCTATTTATGGATCAACGTTCTTCATGAGAACGGGATTTCACGGAATTCACGTAATTATTGGAACTATCTTCATTATTATTTCAACTATGCGAATTACTAAACTTCATTTATCTATGCATCATCACGTTGGATTTGAAGCAGCCGCATGATACTGGCATTTTGTAGATGTTGTATGATTATTCTTATATACTTCGATTTACTGATGGGGTGGATAATTCAATTAGTATATAATAAGTATATTAAGCTTCCAACTTAAAGGATAAGAACTTAATTGAATAATTAACTTAATAACTATTATAGTATTACTTATTACAACATTAATAGTAATCATATTATTAATGATAATAACTATTAGAAAAAAATCAATAGTTGACAGACAGAAATCTACTCCATTTGAATGTGGGTTTAACCCAATATCTTACACTCGACTACCTTTCTCTATCCACTTTTTTCTAGTTGCAGTGCTCTTTCTTGTATTTGACATTGAAATTATTATAGTTCTACCAATAATTCTTACGGTAAAAACTGCTATTACAAGAACCTGAATTATAACAACATCATTGTTTATTTGCATTTTATTGTTGGGACTAATACATGAATGAAACAATGGCATAATCAACTGAACAACATAAATTCTATACAAAATATATTTTTAAGGGTTATATTTAATTATAATATTTGAATTGCAATCAAAAGGTACCTAAGAGGTTAATCTTTAACATAGAAGTAAAATTTTTACATTTAGTTTCGACCTAAATTACTTAGGATTTAATCTCCTCGTGTTTTAATTGAAGCCAAAGAGGAGGCACCTCAATGTTAATGAGGGGGATGATTTTTATTAATCCAATTAAGGGGGTAAGTATAATACTAGCTGCTAACTAAGTGTTAAAGCGGTTAAACTCCGTTTTCCCTATTATTTTATATAGTTTTATTAAAACATTTTATTTTCATTAAAAAAATGACTTCAAAAAGTCTATAAAATTATATTTACAAGCATAAGCGCTTCCCCATCAACTTCACTGATATACTCTTTTAAATTAAGCTATATAAACAAACTAGAAAAGCTAATCATACAATTATTAATAAACAAAAACCCCTTAAAGAACCTAAAAATATGAACTGTATAACATTAGATAACTTTAATAAATAAAATGAAAGCCCTCTCCCCCCTCAATATTCTCCTCAATTCATTCTATTAATTAATTGTAATGTATAATTATAACTTATTGTAAATAAACCATAAGAATATCTATATATGAACCACATAGAACCATTTAAATAATAAAAATAATTAAATATTAAATAAGAAATAAAATTTATATGATAACCCAAATAAATTCCTAAAAAAACTATGACAACTCTTATCACCTTTATTAAAAAGGGTAGTATTAAAAACCCTAAATCCAAATTTGTTATTCATATATAGACACACCCAAAACTTAAGGAAAATATAGATAATAAGATTAAACTATATTTTATTAAATATAATGATTTTCCTAAATTTCCATTAATTAAGCAATTATAATTGTAATTAACTAATAAACTATAATATACTAAACGAATTCTATATATTACTGTTAACCCCAACCCAACATAAAAAAGGATTATATAAAATATATTTAATCTATTAAATACACCTAATTCAATAATAAAATCCTTAGAATAAAACCCACTCAAAAACGGAAATCCACATAATGATATATTAGCAATATTAAAACATCTACATGTCACTGGTAGACTCAAGCATACGCAACCTATATAACGAATATCCTGAGTCCCACCTAACAAATGAATAATTACCCCTGAACATAAAAATAATAAAGACTTAAATATTGCATGAGATAGTAAATGAAATAAAGAAAGGTCTACTAAACCTATAAATAAACATCTTATCATTAAACCTAACTGACTAAGTGTTGAAAGTGCAATAATTTTTTTTAAATCAAATTCGTAATTAGCGCAAAAAGAAGATATAATTATAGTTAATATTGAAATAAATAAAAAAAAATAATTTATAAAAATTATATAATTATAAAACCGAATTAATAAATATACACCAGCAGTTACTAGAGTAGAGGAGTGTACTAACGCAGATACCGGTGTTGGGGCAGCTATAGCTGCAGGTAATCAACTAGAGAACGGAATCTGAGCACTTTTTGTAAAAGAAGAAATAATTAATAAGTAAAAGATTAAATTTCTATAATAATCAAGATAAAACATAAAATTTCACCCCCCATATCCAAATAATCAGGCAATAGAAATAAGTAATCCAATATCACCTAAACGATTAATTAAACAAGTAATCAACCCAGCTAAATAACTCCTTAATGAACTATAATAAATAACTAAACAATAAGAAACAAGACCTAGCCCGTCTCACCCTAATATAATTCTAACAAGTCTGGGACTAACAATTATTAATAATATTCTTAAAATAAATATGATAACTAAAAATAAAAACCGAATAGAATTAAAGTTATAGTCACCTATATAAGCACTTCTATATATTACTACTATGCAAGAAATAAAAAAAACTACAAAACAGAATCCTATAGAAATTCAATCCATATAAATTATATATCTGACTCTAACAGAATTCAAGGAAAAGATTACTCACTCTACTATAACACTATAATCAAATAATATAAAATTTATACACAAAATTAAAAAAACTAACGACATTAAAAATAAAAAAACTGTCCACACCCAATATAAATTAAAGATTAACAAAATTTAAGGAAATTAAACTTCTTAGGAACCACAAACCTATATTTTTTAAGAATAAACTACTTAAATTTAAAACAATCTGCTCAAAAAAATAGGAATAAAAATTAAAGGAACCAAATGAACAATAATACATAAATATTCTATAACTCTAATAACAGAAAATCTATACAGACTATGATTAACCCCATGAAATCTATAACTATACATATAATAACTAAAACATGCACATATAAATGAAATGAAAATAAATAAATAAAAAGAACACCCTCAAAAGGATATCATTCTGATTAGAATCATAAATTCTCTAATAAAATTTAATCTGGGGGGACAACTTATATTAAATACACATAATAAAAACCAACCTAAAGATAAGCTTGGGATATAAGATATCAAACCCTTATTTACATAAAAACTTCGTCTTATAGTCCGACTATAAAAAATATTAGCAACATAAAATAACCCAGAAGAACAAAATCCATGCCCTAATATTAACATATATGAACCTATTAACCCTCAAATTTTTATAGTTATTATACCCATAATTACTATACCCATATGCGACACGGAAGAGTAAGCAATTATACATTTGACATCACCTTGAACTAAGCAAACTAATGCTACTAAAAATGAACCAACAATACTAAATGCAAATCAAATATATGAATATTCAATAAACATATACTCATAAATATTTATTACACGAATTAAACCATAACCGCCAATTTTAAGTATTAAACTAGCAAGAATTATTGATCCACAAACGGGTGCTTGAACGTGAGCCTTAGGCAATCAATAATGTAAAAGATACATAGGAAACTTTACCATAAAGACTAATATAAGAACAAAATGAATTAAAATATTAACAGAATTTAACTTTAAATAATCAAAAAATAAACAACTAACACCATGATTCAAATATAAAATTAATACTAATAAAGGTAATGATGCAAACATAGTATAAAAAAATAAATACATACCAGAAATTAAACGTTCTGGTTGATAGCCTCAACCGAGAATCAAAATTATTAGTGGCAATAATATAAACTCAAAAGAAATATATATATATATAAAGTTTAAGCAAGAAAAATTAATAAACAAAGAAATAGTTAATAACAAGTTTAAAAAGCTAAATATATTTAATCTATTATTTATAGTAGCTATTATAGACATCAACATTAAACCCCCAATAATTAATGACAAGCAAATTAAACAATACGAATATACGTCTAACCCCAACCCGCAAGAAATAAACCCAAAAAATTCTATACAATTTATTTTATAAATAAATATTAAAAAAATAATTAAGTACGATAGATGTATTCTAATCATTGAATAATTAAAACAAAGAGGGGTCATTATAACAATGTAAAATAAAAAACCTATCATTTTCCTAAACTTATAGTATAATCATTGCCGTTACATCGAATTAATCTCACTAAAACTCTTAACCCTAAAACACCCTCGCAAACAAAAAATACTATTATGATAATAAGTATATACAAACCGCAACTATGGATAAAATAATAACAATACATTATTAATAAAGATAATACAATATATTCCAAACTCAGTAAGCATAAAAAAATATGCTTTCGAACTACTAGTAGGGAGAGAACAGACATACTATACATATAAATAAATAAAATGAAAATAAGTTTTAATAATTTAAATAATAAAATATTAGTCTTGTAAACTAAAACTAGGTAACTCTTTAAAACTTCAACAAGATAGGAAAACCCTATACCTCTAATACCCAAAATTAACATTCTAATTATAAAACACTTGTTGAAATAAAAATTTTATTAATAAAAATTATAATTGTAATTTCATCATATACTATTTTACTTAAAACACCGATATCTATAGGTATACTACTATTAATTTTAACTTCCACATCAGCTATAACTTTAATACAAATTTTAACTTCTAGTTGAATCCCAATGATTATGTTTCTTATACTAGTGGGTGGGTTACTAATTTTATTTATATACATAAGAAGAATTGCATCAAATGAAAAATTTACTACAAATGTATTATTGATTATCATTCCTTTAGCTATCTTAATTTTTCCTATTGAAAGAATAATTACTGAAACACTAGCAGATGAAAATATAACAACAACAATACTGATAGATAAAATTTCAATAATCAAAATTTACAATATAAAAACTTTTATAATTACAATCTTTATGTTTTTATATCTACTTTTATCAATAATTGTAGTAACAAAGATTATTAAAATCTTTAAAGGGCCTCTTCGGTCTAAATAAAAAAATAATTTAATGAACAAGCCTTTACGAAAAAGAGATAAAATATTATCAATTGTAAATAATGCAATTATTGACTTACCAGCGCCTGTCAACCTCTCCGCTTGGTGGAACTTTGGGTCTATCTTAGGTTTATGTTTAACTATCCAACTAATTTCAGGTATTCTCTTATCAATACACTACACTGCAAATATTACAGAAGCTTTTATCAGATTAAGTCATATTATACGAGACGTAAACTATGGCTGACTTTTACGTAATATACACTCAAATGGGGCTTCCCTATTCTTCATCTGCATATACCTTCATATTGGTCGTGGAATATACTATGGCTCATATCATTTAATAAAAACATGAAATATAGGAATTATTATTATATTAACAACTATAGCAACAGCTTTTTTAGGTTATGTTCTTCCTTGGGGACAGATGTCATTTTGAGGTGCTACAGTAATTACTAATTTACTATCAGCTTTTCCTTATGTGGGAACAATTTTAGTTAATTGAATTTGAGGTGGGTTTAGTGTAGACAACGCCACCCTATCTCGATTTTTTAGATTGCATTTTACAATACCATTTGTCATTGCAATAATAACTATAATTCACTTGTTTTTTCTTCACTTAACTGGTTCAAGAAACCCAATAGGTATTAGCTCTGAATTAGATAAAATTCCCTTCCATCCATTTTTTTCAGTGAAAGATTTAATAGGGTTCTCTATTACAGTCACCGCCCTACTAATATTAACCTTATCAGAACCATACATATTATCTGATCCTGATAATTTTACCCCGGCAAACCCATTAATCACGCCCATTCATATTCAACCCGAATGATACTTTCTATTTGCTTATGCCATTCTTCGATCTATTCCTAATAAATTGGGGGGAGTATTAGCATTATTCTTATCCATCCTAATTTTAGCAATTCTACCGTTCTCTATAAAGTCAAAATTTAAGGGTATTCAATTTTATTCACTAAATCAAATTACCTTCTGAATATTCATTACTACAGTATTACTTTTAACATGAATTGGGGCTCGACCAGTAGAATTACCCTATACTAACACAGGGTTATTTCTTACTATTATTTATTTTTGTTACTTCATTTTTGACCCCGCAATTACAAAAATCTGAGAAAAATTAATTAAATAGAGTTATTTAGCTTATAATTTTTAAAGCCTATATTTTGAAAATATAAGAAAGAGAAATTTAATAACTTTACAAAAAAAAATGATATAAACACAGGACCCTTAACAATAAAAACAATAAGATATAGTTTAAACTTACAGGTAAATAACACTTTCAAGCCAAATATATAAGCTTATCATACCGATACCGGGGTAAAGTGCCACGTACTCATAAAAATAAAAAACACAAAAAAATTAACTTCAAATAAAAATTAAATTCATTAAAATTACACCCTAAAAAAATAATACAACTTAATAAACAAATAAAAATAATTCTTGAATACTCTGCAATAAATAAAAGAGCAAATCCACCTGAACCATACTCTACATTAAAACCTGACACTAATTCTCTCTCCCCCTCTGAAAAATCAAAGGGGGTGCGATTACTTTCAGCCATACAGCATGAAAGTCAACACATAAATAAAGGTACCGAAAGTGTAACAAATCAAATTCTAAACTGACCATAAAAAAAACTAATAAAATTATATCTATCTACTAATAAAAAATAACATAATAAAATTAGCGAAAGACTTACTTCGTATGAAATTGCCTGTGATACTCTTCGAATACAACCTAGTATAGAGTAAACTCTATTTGAAGATCACCCACAAATTATTAAACCATATACACTTAAACTCGAAACACATAAAAAAAATATAACACCTAAGTTAAATTCTAATCTATTAATATATATAGGAAATAAAACTCACATAACAAGAGACTGAAATAAGCTAAAAAAAGGACAAATTATATAAATTAAATAATTAGAATTTATAGGAAAGACCTGTTCTTTTAAAAATAATTTAGCACCGTCTCTAAAAGGCTGTAAAATCCCTAAATAACCCACCTTATTTGGTCCTTTCCGCAACTGTATGTAACCTAAAACTTTTCGCTCTAATAATGTAAAGAATCCCACAGATACTAAAACAAAAATTAATAAAAATAAATAAATTAAAAAAAAATCAATTAATAAATGTATTTTATATACTTAATTCAAGTTCTAAACTTAATGCACTAATCTGCCAATTTATCTATATAATTCCACAAAAAGTGACTTATATTGGTCCTTTCGTACTAAATATAATAATATTTTTTATCAGATAGAAACCAACCTGGCTTACGCCGGTTTGAACTCAAATCATGTAAGAATTTAAAAGTCGAACAGACTTATATATTAAGAATGCTGCTTCCTATAATATTCTTAATTCAACATCGAGGTCGCAAAATATAATATAGATATGAACTCCCCATCAAAATTACGCTGTTATCCCTAAGGTAACTTAATCTTATGATCCCTCTCTCTAGGGGGTCTGATATTTCTCACAAATAAATGATATAAAAAACTAAAGTTTATATTTAACCACCACCCCAGCAAAAAATAAATCTATATAATATAATAGTAAAATAAAATTAAATTATATAAATTTTATATAAAGTTCTATAGGGTCTTATCGTCCCAATAAATAACTAAAGCATTTTAACTTTAAATTTAAATTCTAATTTTTAAAGAAATAAAATAAATTTCTCATACACCCATTCATACGAGCTCCTAATTAAGAAACTAATTACTATGCTACCTTTGCACAGTCAAAATACTGCAGCCATTTAATTTTAAACCATAGGGCAGAAGATACTTTTTATATAATCAAAAAGAAATGTTTTTGATAAACAGTTGGAAAATAATTTTGTCGAATTCATTATCTTAAAATTATTTAATTATACTAATTAAATCATTATCTATAAGTATATATATTAAACCTAAAAATTAAATATAAAAATATACCTAAAAAAATCATATTAAAATTAATTAATTTAATATAAACTTAATACAAAATTTAAAAGTAAAGAAATCAATAAAATATACAAGTAATAATAATATATTACCAAGATTATCCCCAATAAATTAACACTCTTAAATTTATCAATCAAAACTTTATAAAAAAGTGAAAAATTAAATTTTATTACTTAATAACCAGATATATAAAAAACGAATAACATATAATTACTAATAATGTATTATAAAATCTTTTGACACAAATATAGTATTACAAAACTTGAACTTTTTCATTCGGGATAATAAATATAATTAAATTAATCAATTTACCCTGATACAAAAGGTACTAACAAATAATTCTTATTAACTATATAACTTATCCTTTGCAGTAATAAAATATATAAATAATTTCTAATAATACTAATAATAAATAAACTAATTAAAATAATTTCACTTTTCTAATAAATATTTAACCTCAAACTAAACAAAACTGTTTTCTTATTAATGTAACTAAAAAGCTTTATGAATAAGCTATAATTTGTTTTAATTATTACTTCTAACTTCACCTTCCGGTGAAGTTACTTTGTTACGACTTATCCTGGCTTAACAAGGAGTGACGGGCGATATGTGCATAAAACATAGCAAAATTCAGTCAAGTTAATTTACTAAGCTTACTATTAAATCCTTATTTAGATTAACAACTAAGTTAATAATCATAAAACTTAAAACAAAAGTAATCCATATAAACCTATTAAAAACTGCACCTTGACCTAATATAAAACATAATATGTTAAAGAAAATTTACTTTAGTAACACTCTAAAATATAGCGGTATACAAATAAACTAATAGGTACATATTATTGTGGTATATCAATTAATATACAGATTCCTCTAAAAAGATGTCTTACCGCCAAATTCTTTGAGCTTATAAGACCTTAACTTGTACCATTCTAAAAAAATTTACAATAAAATTAATAGGGTATCTAATCCTAGTCATTAATAAAAATTTCTCAAATTAATATACTAGGAAATTATAAGAAATTACAAATTCCACCTAAATAAAATATTTATAAAACCCTTATTAATATTAAATTTAAAAAATAACATAATTAACTTAAATAAATTGTTTAACCGCGAATGCTGGCACAAATATTAATCTAATTTTACAAATATTCAATTACTAACTCAAAACTAATAATATAATTTTTAATTTTAACTACTGGAATATTTAAAAATTAAATTTAATATTAATATACCCATATAGTTTAATGAATAAGTTAATTAAAAAGCTAGAATTAAACTTTTATTAATTAAATAACAGACTCAGGCTAAATTAATATTATATCCTAAGACATTAATCTAGCTAAAATGATAGTTATCTAATACTTTAAGGTTAATTATAAATATTGGGGTATAAATAAAAACCTATATAAAAGAATTTATACATATTCTAAATTATTATTATTAATTAAATAACAGACTCAGGCTAAATTAATATTATATCCTAAGACATTAATCTAGCTAAAATGATAGTTATCTAATACTTTAAGGTTAAT